CCTTGCTATCACTTCTGACTTTCTTTGTTACAAAACACTAATTTTTTTCTAAAATTGAAATGATTAAAATGAAATCATAAGAAGGAATATGTAAGCTACCCACTTGATTTCCATGGGATTGTAGTTCAATTGGTCAGAGCACCGCCCTGTCAAGGCGGAAGCTGCGGGTTCGAGCCCCGTCAGTCCCGGCGGATTCAATTAAAAAAAAGACATAAACTCCCCTTTTTGTTTCTGGGCAAGGGGGTCAAAATGGTTTCGTTTATCTTTTTGTTTTATTTTTCTTTTTTCATCAAGCAAAAGAAAGGGGTATTTCCATTATTTTAACTAGCACCAATTGATGGTAGAGAGACATATGTAAATTAGTATAATTATAATTATTGAGAGCATTCAACACTTCAAGAAAGAGATAATGTACGGGGTTTCGGCTTTTTGTCAATTAATCTCCCATTAACTCGTGTAGTAAAATGGAATAGGATAGCGTATAATACGTTTGCCAAGAGTACCTATATATACTTTTCTTTCTATGAAGTCAAAGTCGAAGAAAAAACTCGTAAGAAAATTTAAATAGTTAATTTTTTTGGAATATTTTATTTTAGTTTTCAAGAGTACCTATATATACTTTTCTTTCTATGAAGTCAAAGTCGAAGAAAAAACTCGTAAGAAAATTTAAATAGTTAATTTTTTTGGAATATTTTATTTTAGTTTTTTTACTGGGACTCGTCTTTATCACATTCCCTTTCTTTGTTTTCAAAAAAGATGATAGACCCTTCAAAATTTTTGAAAATTTCAAATTGAACCTCGTACTTGTTTTCTCTATTTGATTTCTATTGTTTATTTCAGGTTCTTTAGAAACTTTTTTGTAAACAATCTAAGTAGAAAAGGTTTTTTTATGATACTTCATCAGATGATTGTACAGGGAAAGTACTAGGTTGGAGAAAAGAAAGCGGAGAAAAAGAATCATAAATAAATATTTTTTGATTGGATCCGGAATCTCATTATGTATTCAGTGTGGATAAAAGATCTTCCTATGTTATACTATTAAATTCTTGACGATGAATCGATTTTATAGCTCCGATATTGTTATTCATGATATTTCTTTCATTCGATATCATCGAAATCTAATTCATCTGAGTGAGTTTACAAGCGAAAGATTTCTCATCTCTATGGGATTAAATCCCGAGATATTCCAAAGGAAAAAAAATAAATAATAAACCATTAAATTATGGAAGTAAATATTCTTGCATTTATTGCTACTGCACTCTTCATTCTCGTTCCTACTGCTTTTTTACTTATAATTTACGTAAAAACGGTTAGTCAAAATAATTAATTTGACTACAATTTTACTATCAATGAAAAAAGGGGATTTCAATTTCTCGTCTTAAATGAAAGGAATGCATTAGACTCAGCAGTAGTATTCTAAGGGGCCCGCTAGTATGGTAGAAAGAGATCTCTTTCTACCATACTAGCCATTATGGTTATTGTAATGTATAAAGATACAAGTGCAATATCTTAATATAAAGGAATCCACCTATATCTCTCTTTTTCTTTATAAATGTCAATATAAATTAAATAGAATATGAAATGTATGTACATACTTTCTCAATTTCATTTGTTTGTTTTATCCATTTAATACAGATAATCCGAATTCGATGGAAACTTCTTCAGATTTCGAAAAGGGGTTACCCCATGAATGGTTAACGGTGTAAACCCTGATAGAAAAATAGAAAATGAGTCAATAAAACATAAATCCAATTTCTAAAAAAAATCTTAAAAAAAATTGCCGACCGGCCTAGAAAACTAAAAAAATTGATACAGGTTGATAAAGTTTAATTATTACCGCAATTAGGAGTACTTCTAGAGTCCACTTCTTCCCCACACTACGAGAGAGAGGGAAAATGTAAAAACTACCATTAAACCAGCCCATGCGAGACTTACTATATCCATGTGAATTCTGTCCCCTATTTCTATGAATATGAAGAAACTATTCCATTATTGTTCACTAATAATAGTGAAATCACTGGTGCAGAGTCAAAAAAAGGGAGAGGTATTTGGTCACCATTGATGAACTACTCCAAAAAATCCACTTATCTTATAATGAGTTATTCTTATTATAGAATTTCTAGTAGAATCGACAAGATGTAAAGTAAACGGACACTTTTTCAAGAATCTGACTCACATGTGGAAAGAATAATACTTTTTCTTTTTTTTATCGTTTTTGGGGAGTCAAACGAAAGGCAATTCTTCATCTAATATTGATTGAATGTCTGAGCATTCCGAGACTTTCATGAGTCTGTATCCAAAGTATCTTAGGTCCTTTCTAAAACTATTAATGTCATTCCCTCTCCGGCTATCCAATCTAATTGAAGACTCAGACGGATTTCCTTCCACTACTTTCAGTTTTCCTTGAATCTGATAGGCAAAACTTTAGGTTAAAGAATCGAACCTCGAGAGCCAGGGGCTTAGAATCGCGAAAAGAAAGTATCAAGAGTCTTTTCCTACGTTTGTTATAATAGGGGATTTCAAGTCTGTTGTTGAGGCGGCACCCGGATTTGAACTGGGGAAAAAGGATTTGCAGTCCCCCGCCTTACCACTCGGCCATGCCGCCAAAACTAGATTCAAATTTTCTCTTTTTTTTTTTTCAACTACGAAAAAAAAGATAGATTTTCAGTCACAAAATAGAGAATCCAGTATAAATCAGAACCATTAACTATTGACTGTAAATTCATGACCATTTTTGAATTCAAATCTACATTTTTTTTATTTCTAATAATATAAGAAATAAGAAAATCATTAGAAATGGATTTCTAACTAATCTATTCTATATTGAGTTTTGTCAATTAAAAAGAAATCTTCTTCAATTTCAATTATAACAGTAATGATGAGTATATGTAAACCCCAGAATCAGAACATACGTTACGTTGTGTTATAGAGCTATAGTTCTATAATGGGGTATTTTATCTCTAGGGATGCTTTTGAGGAGTAATTATAAATAAATTTTTTTATTGCAATTTTTCATTGAATACATTGAAGAGAAATTTGAATTTTTGATAGAGCACAGCTTGTGCTGTCCCAAATAGAACTGTACCACAATAAAAGAAGAAAAAGAGACATATATATCTGTGCATTCTTTTTTATGTTAATAATAAACAAAATTAATACATAAAAAACACAAGTTTTCTTACCTACTTCAATTCAATAATATTATAAATATTCTATTCAAAATAGGTAAAAATCAATCTCTTTTCTGCAAATATTTTTTTGAACAATGAAATACATGAAAAAGTAAAGTGGTTCAAAAAAAAGTTTTCTATTTATTATATGTTTATCTGCTCGAACAGATCCAATCATTAATACATTTTTTTATGGTATGCAATCGAATTGGAATATGTAATATCATAGGTGAAAATGAAATTACTTTTTTTCTAGTCTTTACAAAACTCCATAAGTTCCAGTGGTATTTCTCAATTCTGTTCCATTTGGATCTCTTTTTTATAAAAAATTCCAATTGAATCTAGTCTCCGTTCATACGTATTTCATACATTCCATATATCTTGGAGTTGGATAAAATTTCATGTGATTCAGTAAACAGAATAGAAATTCCATTATTGCTAGATCGAATTCTATGGATATGATTCGGTGAAGAATGAGAGATGGGATGGGATTTTTTCAATAAACGGATAAATGGGAAATTCAAAAAAGATGCTCGGGGATGGAAAAGAGGGAACATCTACAATACCCGGATTTAATCAGATACAATTTGAAGGTTTTTATCGGTTTATTGATCAGGGTTTAATAGAAGAACTTTCGAAATTTCCAAAAATTGAAGATATAGATCACGAAATTGAATTTCAATTATTTGTGGAAACATATCAACTGGTAGAACCTCTGATAAAAGAACGAGATGCTGTCTATGAATCACTTACATATTCTTCTGAATTATATGTATCCGCGGGATTAATTTGGAAAACCAGTAGGAATATGCAAGAACAAAGAATTTTTATTGGAAACATTCCTTTAATGAATTCCCTTGGAACTTCTATAGTAAACGGAATATACAGAATTGTGATCAATCAAATATTACAAAGTCCTGGTATCTATTACCAGTCAGAATTGGATCATAACGGGATTTCGGTCTATACCGGCACCATAATATCAGATTGGGGAGGCAGGTTAGAATTAGAGATTGATAAAAAAGCAAGAATATGGGCTCGTGTGAGTAGGAAACAGAAAATATCTATTCTAGTTCTATCATCAGCTATGGGTTCGAATCTAAGAGAAATTCTAGAGAATGTTTGCTACCCTGAAATTTTCTTATCTTTCTTGACCGATAAGGAGAAAAAAAAAATTGGGTCAAAAGAAAATGCTATTTTGGAGTTTTATCAACAATTTTCTTGTGTAGGTGGGGATCCAATATTTTCTGAATCCTTATGTAAGGAATTACAAAAAAAATTCTTTCACCAAAGGTGTGAATTAGGAAGGATTGGTCGCCGAAATATTAACTGGAGACTGAATCTTAATATACCTCAGAACAATATATTTTTGTTACCACGAGATATATTAGCAGCTGCCGATCATTTGATTGGGATGAAATTTGGAATGGGTACACTTGATGATATGAATCATTTGAAAAATAAACGTATTCGCTCTGTAGCGGATCTTTTACAAGACCAGCTCGGGTTAGCTCTGGCTCGTTTAGAAAATGTAGTTAAGGGAACTATAGGCGGAGCAATTAGGCATAAATTGATACCTACTCCTCAGAATTTGGTAACTTCAACTCCGTTAACAACTACTTATGAATCCTTTTTCGGATTACACCCATTATCTCAAGTTTTGGATCGAACTAATCCATTGACACAAATCGTTCATGGGAGAAAGTTGAGTTATTTGGGCCCTGGCGGATTAACAGGGCGAACTGCCAATTTTCGGATACGAGATATTCATCCTAGTCACTATGGGCGTATTTGCCCCATTGACACGTCTGAAGGAATCAATGTTGGACT